GACTTTTTATAACCCACTTCTTTTATTATCTCATTGGAAATCGTATAAAGACAATCCCTATTTAATATAGCTATTTGTGCAAGTATTTTACGATTAAGAAACAACCGTCCCTTGTACAGATCGTGTATTAATCTACTATAACTATGGGATACCCCCCATTCGCGAATTACTGCGTTTATCCGAGTGATCCACAAACGACGAAAATTGCTCTTTTGACTGCCCCGATCCTGATGAGCCGAAAACAAAGCTCTTATTTTCTGTTGAATAATAGTTCGAGTAAGTCTTGAAAGGGCCCCTCGAAAGTTCGATGCAAATAAACGAATTTTTGTTCTACGTCTACGAGCTATATATCCCCGTCTAATTCTAGTCATTGAATAGATGAAACTTCCACCGAATAACGAATTTATTTCTTTTCTTTCAGTTATTCCTTTCCCCTTTCCTAATCTATTAAGAACAAAACGTATTTTTCCAATGTATAAAATAAAAATTCCAAGGGCTTTGGCTACTATAACCTTCCTGACCGCGATTTTTTCTTTTTTTTAGGCATTTCAATGCGGAATAAAGAAATTCTATTGTGTTATAGGTGTCAAAAATAGAAAAAAAAAATGGATAAAGAAATAGCGGATTCCTTCGTTTCTATGGTGCCTTCCTAAACGGTGAGGTCTTCTCTATACACCGGAGCCTTTACTTCATTTAATCAACGTTATTGGTAACTTGTATAGTTCACCCTTTTTGGCCCTACCCATGAATTATCCAGCAATAGGCCTTTCACAATGAGATCTACCTATACAGTAACGGTATTTAATTATGAAACTTAGCTGGGTAGCTGACCCTCTTAGTCCGTTCTTGCCAGAGTAGGAGCTTAATCTTTATGCCTTTTTTTTTTTTTTATATTTATTAATATTAAAAAGTAAGTAAATTAAATAAGTAAAAATGAAATAAATTTCATTTTAATTAAATTAAAAATAATTAAAAAAAAATTCAAATTAAATAAATAAATAAGAAAGTAAATAAAAAAAAGATTTCCTCCGCTTAATGGCTAACCATTTGCTACCAATGGAGAATTGCTTCTCATCTTAAATTGAGATTTGCACCAACGGAAACCATAAAATTTATCCACAAAGGAATGTGATAGCTTTTTTTATTATTTTTTTTATATAGTGAATGGAGGCCCTTCTTACATTCTATACTATTCACCGGTACTGATCATTGATACTGGAAAGTTTTTTTCTTGCTTTTGTACCAGCGCATGGTATGATCTAAACGAGTCGCACATACACCCGAGTACATGTTCCTCGACGTTGAGGGCATCCCCGAAGAGCGGGGGATTTCGTGGCATTTCTGATTGGCTGTCTTGTATTTCTAATAAGTTGTTTAATAGTTGGCATGCTGAATTTATACATAATGGGGCTGGTTTAGATTGATCCTAACCGGAGAATTCTGAATTACTTCCAGTTATTCGAATAGTAAAATCATAGATAAAATTTCAAATTGCGTATTTGTGTGAAATCCGTCTTATTTTCATTCAACTCCTACAAGATCAACAATTCCATAAGCTTGTGCTTCTGTTGCTGACATAAAAGTATCTCTTTCCATGTCTTTGCATACAACCCAAGGGGGTTTGCCTGTTCTTTGTGCATAAACCATTGTGAGGGTTTCACGCAATACCATCACTTCTTCCGTTTCCATGACAGTTTCTCTCATGTTTACATCATAAAACAAACAAGCAGGTTGGTGCATCATTACCCTGATGATATAACATAATAAAAAGTTCTTCTACCTCGCATGATGAAGCGAAGAGAAAAGAAAGATAAAGACTAATATAATAGGAAAAAAGATAGAATTGAACAACCGTACGGGCATCTTTGATGCATTGCATATGCATACGGCTTTACAATCAAATTGACCCTTACCCTCCAAGAAAGAGAAAGAAAGAGAAAAGTAAAATATACCAGACCCTGGTGGGTTAAATGATCAAATGGCCACCCTTCCTTTTTCTTTTGGAATAGTTAAAAACTACTATGATGGCTCCGTTGCCTTATATTATTATTATTATATATTATTATATTTATAATTAATATATTCATTCATTATTATTATTATTATATTTATAATTAATTTATTATTTAATTTATTATTTATTAATATATTCATATTCATTTTTTTTTTTTTTTTTTGTGATTCAGCAATCCCAAAGTTTCTTTTTGAGACAATCAAAGAAAAAATCTTGTTTTTTTCGCACTCCTTGCATAACATAATAACATAATCGAAATATTTTTAAGAGCCTTCCGGTGTGAACAAAAAAGGTTTGTGACGCTGAGCTGGGCTCCTGATAAATAAGATAAAATCGGAAATACCCTTTCTCCCATACTACTCTCTCGATACATAATCTAATGTTTTGAAAAAACAATGAAAAATTTTATCATTATCATATCGAATTCGAAGTGCCATGCTATTTTTACTTAATATATATTCCTATTTCATAGGGCGAAGGCATAGT